ATAAATTCAAAAGCAAAGTTTATAAAAAGAATCAGAATGAGAAAAGAATTCCAATTATCAATCGTTTGAATCGAGGGTTCATATTATAAAGTTTATCGAATAATTATTAGCATTTTCTTTCTCGGATAAATAATGTCTAGTACATTACTCAACATCTTATCGAAAACTTACAGCAGCTTGCCAAACAAAGGCTAATAGAAAAAACAGAAGGGGTATTACTGGCATAATATCTACGATAGGATTCAAAAAAGCGTAGGCCTCTGGCAATTTGACTACTAAAAAACTACTTGAATTCAAATAAAGGGTGAAATGAAAACAGAAGTAGATCAAACTAAAGATATTAAGCATAATAAACATTTTTTTCCTGTATTGAACTTGGAGATAATTTCATTTTGATTGAATTTTAGTGGATATCTGTTAAAACAGAAAACGAAAAGTTTTGATTTTGAAAACTCACCCAATTTAAAACCGTTTGATTTTCAAAATCAAAGAATAGAAGAAATCGTATTTTAGACAATATTTTAATTAGATTCTATCTAATGAATTTTAATTCAATTCTATCTAATGATCAATAAATTCATTTTTCTCCCGCGCTCTACGTGTCAAAATCCTCGGAACAGCCGATTTTTTGATTGGAATTGACGAACAACCAGTACTAATACTAATGTTTATTAGTATTGATTGAACAGAAAGACAAATGGGGCGTGGCCAAGTGGTAAAGCAACGGGTTTTGGTCCCGCTATTCGGAGGTTCGAATCCTTCCGTCCCAGGGAATACCCTTTTCTAGTTTATATCTAGAAAGAAAGAATATAGATATTTAGATATTTTGAGAATAACGAAAGATTGTCATAAATGGATCTGAATCAAGTTGTGATTTGGATAACATAGGAGCTATAGATTTCAAGAATTTGAAATCAATTTCAAACAAATTAACAACAGATTGAACCCCCCCGTCTCCCTCCCTTTATTCGATCTATACTCTTAGAATAGGGTATAGAGTAGTTAATATTATTTTTACTTAAGCTAAAAGAAATTAGTTAGTTGAAAAGCCTTAACCTCTCATATAACTATTCTAACAATTAATAATCGAACACACTCATTTCAATACCTGGTCTAATACAAATTAGATGAAATTAAGCAGATGAAATGAATAGAATAAGTTATTAAGAAAAAATGTTATACATTATGTATTTTCTTTGAACCTTATTTTTACGTATTTGATAAAAATATCAAAATCTAATTTTCAATGTATCAAAATGTATGGAATAAATAATAAGTAATTCATAGATCCTATATTTCTATTTGATTCCCCTAATTTATATTGAGTTTATTTTACTAAGCGTTATTTAACCCGCTCAGTCAGCCGAAACTACTCGTAAAAGAAAATCATGAATTTTTTTGCTTTTTTATAAGTATTTGATCCTCTGAAGATGGAATGTGGATTCACAATAACAAAAATTTATCAATTCCTAATATTTGATTTTCTAATCTTTCTGTTTCGATTTCGGATTGATAAATTGGTCTTTTTTCTTTAGAAAGAAAATCAAAAATAGCATATTGCAATTCAGTCAATAAAATAAAATGAAAAAAGAAAAATTGGTATGAAATTTGATTTTTGCTACGACTTCGTAAAAAAAGCAGTCATTCATAGAAATTGAAAAAAAAAAAAATATGCATTCCTATGGAATAACTGTAACGAACGAACAAATGACTATTCGTGATTCCATGATTGAATCAATTACATACCAGTTAAAACCCGGGGGGATGTTATGGTAAAACTTCGTTTGAAACGATGTGGTAGAAAGCAACGTGCGGCTTGACAGACGGGATCGTCCGTGGATTCTTATATCCACCATTTGAATTATAAATGTGCTCTTGGCTCGACATCTTTTGTTCTCTTACACCAGAACCTTGGTTTTTTTTGGATTGTAGTGTAAGATAGTACGTGATGTAGCTCGAGTCGAAACTATTGATTCTTTTCTCAGGGGCAAGGAATCTAGGGTTAGTGCTAATTAATAAGTTTTAACAACTTTGTAAGTATAGTGATTTTTTTACGTGTGATACTCTTTTCTATGAATCTTTTCTATTTTTATAGAAAAAAAGCATAAAAGGGGGCATGTTGTTGCCATTTTCAAACGATTTTAAGTCACCGAAGTAATGTCTAAACCCAATGATTCACGGTAAAGATAAAGTATCTTGGAACAAGAAAATCCCCCTTTTTTTATTGTCTCGACAACTAGATTAAGAACGAAGGGTCAAAATCAATTTTGTTTTAATGGGGACAAAAAAAGATGGATTAGAGACTACTCAAAAAATGAAATGAATAGGCTTTTCTAATTTTCTTTTGAGCTATTTCATAGTTATCCAACTTGAGTTATGAGGAGAAAAATGTGTGTTTTTTTTTCTATTGATATAAAATCAAATAATATTATAAAAATAATATTATAAATAATATTATTATTAATATTTCTTAATACTTAATATTAGTCTAATTTCTTTATGGATCTATTTGACCTTGTATATAGACATCACTTCAATTTCTCGAGCCGTACGAGGCGAAAACTTCGTATACGTTTCTGGGGGGAGTTAGGGTTTGTCTACATCGATCCCAATGAGCTGTTTATCGAATTGTTGCAATCGATGGTCGATCCCGAAGAGAAGGAAAAGATCTGTGTAAAATGGGTTTTTACGATCCTATAAATAGTCAAACCTATTTAAATATTCCTGCTATTTTATATTTTCTTGAAAAGGGTGCTCAACCTACAGGAACTCTTTTTGATATTTTCAAAAGGGCGGGGGTTTTTTATAAATTTCGTAAGAAATTCAATTAATAAAAAAAAGGATAAGGGGGAAATTTTTATTTAGTTTTATAACTTTTTTCTAGTAGATCCCCCTCTCCCTCCCTCTTTTTGTTTCTTAACACTTTTTTTACCGTGTCGTTTTTATATATTGACAAGAGTCTATTGAGCAAATATAATTCGATCGTGGATAAACGGATTCATTTCCTCGCTTTTTTTTACTTGAAAAGATTTTGACTAGATTTTTTATTTCTTTTATTTTGATTTTTATCTGCAAAATATTCTCTTTTTTTACTCTTAAATAAATGGGAATTTATGAAATTAATAATAATTTCAGAATTGAAAATTTTTGATGGATTTTTTGCTAGTTTGATGTTTTGATTGTGTTGTTCAATTTTATCTCTTTAGTTTTTTATCCAACCAAACATTGCCAATTTTTTGTTCTTCGGGTTGCTAACTCAACGGTAGAGTACTCGGCTTTTAAGTGCGGCTAGCATCTTTTACATACTTCAATGAAGTAAGGGATTCATTCATACCTTTGGTAGACTTTGTAAGACCACGACTGATCCTGAAAGGAATGACTGGAAAAAAGAGCATGTCGGATGAATAGAGAATTCTGAGAATGTTTCAGTTTTACTTTAACTGGATCGGTTCTAAAACTTGGGAGTGCGAAAAAATGAAATTAATTCAGAATCTGAATGGGGTCGAATGAATAAATGGATAGAGTTTTCCGACTTCAATTTAAGTTTTTATAAGGAAAAAGAGCAACGAGCTTTTGTTCTAAATTTGAATGATTACTCGATCTAATTAGACGTTAAAAATATATTAGTGCCCAGTACGGGGGAAGAATTCTACTTGAGTGCATGATTATAGTATCTTATCTATTTTCGTTTTTATTAATCAAATAAGTCCTAATTATTAGTTATGTCCTATTCTGGGTTGTACATAAATGTGTAGAAGAAGCAGCATATTGATAAATATATTGATTTTCAAAAATAAAAAGAGCGATTGGTTTGAAAAATAAAGGATTTCTAACCCATCTTGTTTTGTTATCCTAGAAACAAATATAAACTATTTAGATTGAAAGAGAGGATAGAGAGTCTGTTGATGAGTCTACCTGTCTCCGAGATATCTAGTATTTTCTTACTATAACGCTTTGTTTTGACTGCATCGCACTATATATATCGTTTCATAATCAATAAATGGACTACTTTCTGTTTCTTTTGATTCCAATCCAATTTCCAATGGATCAATTTCAAGGATATTTAGACCTAAATAGATCTTGGCAACACAACTTCCTATACCCACTCCTTTTTCAGGAGTATATTTATACGCTTGCTCATCATGTTTTAAAGAGATCAATTAGATCTATTTGGTTAGAAAATGTGGGTTATGACAAAAGAATTAGTTCAATAATTGTTAAACGTTTAATTATTCGAATGTATCAACAGAATCCTTTGATTATTTTGGTGGATACTGATTCTAGACAAAATAGGTTTTTTGCTTTCAACAAGAATTTGTATTCGCAAATTCTATCCGAGGCATTTGCAGTCACTGTGGAAATTCCATTTTCTTTTCGATTATTCTTTTCCTTAGAAAGGAAAGAGGTAGATCAATTTCGTAATTTACGATCAATTCATTCAATATTTTCTTTTTTAGAGGACAAATTGTCCCATTTAGATTCTGTGTCAAATGTACTAATACCCTATCACATCCATCTAGAGATCTTGGTGCAAACCCTACGTTACTGGTTGAAGGATGCCTCTTCTTTGCATTTCTTACGTTTCTTTCTCTATGAGGATTGTAATTGGAATAGGTTTATTCTTCCAAAGAATTGGTTTTTGAAAAAAACCAATCCAAGATTTTTCTTGTTCCTATATAATTTTCATATATGTGAATACGAATCCATCTTTTTTTTTCTTCGTAATCAATCTTTTCATTTACGTTCAACATTTTCTGGATTCTTTTTTCAACGAATATATTTTTTTATAAAAATAAAAAATCTTGTCAAAGTATTTATTCATAATGAATTTCGGGACATCTTGGAGTTATGCAAAGATCCTTTTATGCATAAAGATCCTTTTATGCATTATGTTAGATATCAAGGAAAATCAATTCTTTCTTCAAATAATACGCCTATTCTGATTAATAAATGGAAATATTATTTTCTTCATTTATGGCAATATCATTATTCTATGTGGT